TCTTTTTTTTTGAGGACCCGCTGTAATAATGAGAAAGATTTCTGCATATACGCGCAAAGCGGTTGATAATAGAAAAATCCGACGAATCGGTCCAGGTCGACTTACTAACAGGATGTCCTAGTGCGCTACAAAATTGCATTTTAGCCAACGATCCAATCAGAGGACTGATTGGAGCTAATGTATCAAGCTTCTTAATAGCATTATCCATTATAAATGAATTTTCGAGCGTTTGACTCCGTACCAATGAAAGATTTTGTCGCACACTTGAAAGATAGCCCAAAAAGCCGAAGGAATGCTTGAATAATAGGTTTATGTAGATCCTTCCGGGTTGAGCCCACACATAAAAATGCCATTGCCATAAATGGACAAGGTAATATTTCCATTTATTCATTAGAAGAGGCGTATCTTTTGAAACCAAAAAGGATTTTCCCTGATATCTAACATAATGCATCAAAGGATCTTTGAAGACCCGTCGAATAGCCGGAAAATCATTAGCAAAGACTTCTTCTACAGGATGTTTTATTTTTCCATAGAAATATATTCGCTCAAAAAAGACCCCAGAAGATGTTAATCGTAAATGAGAAAATTGGTTGCGGAGAAAAAGTAAGATGGATTCGTATTCACAAGCATAAGAATTATATAGGAACAAGAATAATCTTGGATTTGTTTTTGAAAAAATCGAAATCGATTTTTTTGTAGTAATAAAACTATTCCAATTAGAATACTCGTGAAGAAAAAGCCGTAATAAATGCAAAGAAGAGGCATCTTTCACCCAATAGCGAAGGATTTGAACCAATAGTTCCAGATGAATGGGGTAGGGTATTAGTACATCTAATACATAATTTAAACGTGGGAATTTGTCCTCTAAAAAAGAAAATATTGAATGAATTGATTGTAAATTATAATATTTTACAATTTCTGTCCCCGAAGGTGGTAATCGTAAGGAAAATGGAATTTCCACAATGACTGCAAATCCCTCTGATATCATTTGAGAATACAAATTCTTGTTGTACCCAAAACACTTATTTTGGGTAGAATCGTTAGCGGAAATAATCAAATGATTCTGGCGATACATTCGAGTAATGAAACGTTTTACAATTCGTAAACTAGATTTATTGTCATAACCTACATTTTCCAACAAATCTGATCTATTTAAGCCATGATCATGAGCAAATGCATAAATATACTCCCGAAAGATAAGTGGGTATAGGAGGTCATGCTGCTGAGATCTATCTAGTTCGAAATATCTTTGAAATTCCTCCATTTTAAATTCGACTTGAACGTGGTTTAGTGGTTTATTGGGTTATCAAATGATACATAGTACGATACGGTCAAAACAAGGTATTAAGGTATTATAGTAAAAGGTATTATAGTAATAAAAAAATAGATACCTCGGAAAAAGGCAAGACTCATCAACAGACTCTCTATCCTCTCTTTTTTCATTTATGTTCAGTCTAAGATAACAAGATGGTTAGAAATCCTTTATTTTTACAATCCAATCGCTCTTTTGATTTTGAAAAAAAAAAAAAATCTCTTTATCAATATACTGCCTTCTTCTACACATTTATCTCCACCTGATAGTGGATAATAGCTATATAGTTAGGACTCATAAAAAAAGGATAATCCACTCATGGAAAAGCCTTTCCCGCGTCAAGCACTAATATATTTTTAACGTCTAATTAGATCGGGGAATCATTCAAAAATGAAGAACAGAAGCTCGTTACTCTTTGTTTCCCTATAATTGGTACCATAGTAGGGCTCTATCCATTTATTCACTCGACCCTACTTTAAATTGAAATTGATTTTCAAATTTTTTTGTTCCGACACACCAAGAATTCAAACAATTCAAACAAGGTTTTGGATATATCCGGAAAGAATGAAATATTCTCAGAATTCTCCATTGATACGACATGCTACTTTTTCCATTCATTCATTTCAGGATCAGTCGCGGTCTTACAAACTCTACCGATGGTATGGACGAATCCGTTGCTTCATACAAATGTGTAAAAGATGCTAGCCGCACTTAAAAGCCGAGTACTCTACCGTTGAGTTAGCAACCCGAATAAAATTATTATAATTAGAATGTGTAGATACAATCGAAATTTCAATAAAAAAAATAATAAAGAGATTGGTTTGCCTGGCGCAATCAAAACAGTTAAAATGGAAAAACAAAAAGAAAAAAATTTCTAATCGATTAGGAACATAATAAAATGAACAGATCCGATGAAAATACAAAAAATTCGAAAATCTGGGATAAAGATAAAAAAGATAAATAAATATAAAAAAAGTCAAAATATTTATAGACTACCTTTTGTCTCTTATGTTATCCAGAATTCTATTTTATTCATCTTAATCAAAAAAACTTCTTGTATCACAAAAAATGCAATGAACCCATTACTTGAATAAAACCAAATCTATGGGACAAAGAAAAAAAGGATCCATTTATCCACGATCAGATTATATTTAGTTGATACACTGTTGTCAATATGAATGTGAATGTTGAGAAAAGAATACAACGGAAAAATAGAAAACAAATTAGAAAAAAAAAAAAACAAACAAAGGACTTGTGTTGGATTGGCACTACATAGATAATTGACATATTATATAACAATATATATATATATAACATATATACAAAAGGCTGTAGACGGAAGAAAAAATTAAAGAAAAAGAAGAAGTAGACTCGGGTTTAGTCACTCAATCAATATAAGGAAAATAGGAAAAAAGTAAGTCAAATAAGAAAGTTTAACCCTTTGTTTTTTTTTTTTCGAATTTGTTCATAGAACTCCAACCAAAACCCCGATTCCCAATTAATAGTAATAGAATCAAATTGGGACCCAATTATTTTCTTTATTTTCTTGATTTATTCTATTCAAAAAAATGGAATTTTATCGTTATAAAAAGAAAATAAAATATGACATTCTATAATAATAAATTAAGTAGGATATGACTAGAACAGGAGGGGAGTGGGGAATAGCAGAGAAAAGATTATACAAAGTTCTCTACAAGTCCCATCTACACCTTCTTTTTTATCTATTTTTTTTATATAGATATTTCATTAAATTGAAATTACTGAAATTGAGTTTGGTGATTAAGGCGAAGTTCCATAAAAACCCCCGCTTTCTTTGAAATATCATGAACAGTTCCTGTAGGCTGAGCTCCTTTTTGCAGGAAATATAGAATAGCGGGAACATTTAAATAGGTTTGATTCTTTATCGGATCATAAAAACCCACTTTCCGAAGATCTCTTCCCTCTCGTCGAGAGCGAACATCAATTGCAACGATTCGATAAATGGCTCATTGGGATAGATGAACAATACCCCCCCCAGAAACGTATAAGAAGTTTTCTCCTCGTACGGCTCAAGAAAATTCTAAGTTAGAAATATGTATAGAATTAGTCCGTCAAATATATCCATAAAATCATCAAATCAATTAGACTATGATTTAAGGACTTTTTTCTTACTCTCCCTCCCCCGAAAAAAACTATTCGTATTTACAATTTGCACCCTCATAACTCAAGTTGGATAACTCTCAAATAACTCGTCGAAACCCTTTGAAACTGAAACATTTCATTTATTGAGCGGTCTCTAACCCCCTTTTTGTCTGTCTCTTTTAGAATATATTTCAATTCTGCATTCTGATCTAGTTGTTGAGACGACAATCGAAAACGGTATTTCCTTGTTCCAGGATCCTTTATCTTTGCTCTGAATCATTGGGTTTAGACATTACTTCGATGATTTTTAATCATTTCAAAACGGCAGCAACATACCCTTTTTTAGGATTTCTTTCTCTCAAAGAATCATATGGCTGGTCGATTCCTGTGTAATACACTTTTGATTTGATCGAAAAAGTTTTATCATATCAATTCCTAAAATTTTGACTTTTGAGTTCAAAACTTGCTTGAATCGGCCCCTTTCGATTTATATATTATATGGAAAATCGATTTACGAAGTTATCCCAATTTATTGATTGATACTAACCCTAGATTCTTGCCTCCGAGAAACGAATCAATACTTTTTACTCGAGCTCCATCATGTACGATTTATATCACCCCCCCCCAAAAAAAAATGAGAGTCCTAGTGAAACAGAAGAAACAATGTCGAGTCAAGAGCACTTTCATTCCTATATAATTCCTGTATAATATAAAATGGTGGATGTAAGAATCCACAACGGATCGTGTCCTTCAAGTCGCACGTTGCTTTCTACCACATCGTTTTAAACGAAGTTTTACCATAACATTCCTTTAGATTGGAACCAGTATGTAATTGATTCAATTATGGAATCACGAATAGTCATTGGTTCAGCCGGTACATAATAATCTATACCTTTTATTTCTATATGAAATATGAATGGCTAGTTTCTGACGAAGTCTCAGAAAGAATTCAATTTAATATCATATACATAGATTTATTAATTAATGAATATTTCAATTCCATTTTATTTATAGATTTTTTAAGTTAATATTTCAATTGAATTTTTTTTTATTTATATTATAGAAATAAAAAACATAGAATAGAAAAAAATTATAAATAACACGAATAAAAAAAAAAAAAGAATTTCTTTTTTTAGTGAAATAGTGGATAAAGACTGATGTAAGGGGGGTTGTTATTTTTTCATACTGTTTGCTAAAACCAGAATCCCAAAAACAATAATATGGGACCCTCATATCTATCACATAGACTAAACAATTGTTACTGAACTAAATTATAGATATTCTATGGTATAACATTTAGGGATGACAAATAGATTCAACTCCCTCTGTGTGTTATTTGAATACGATTCAATTTGTGAAATTGATATGATTCAGAAAATCATTATAGTATTAAGAATAATAATCCAATTTTTCCAATATTATACTCTTAAGAATGTTTCATTTTATTTAATTTTAAAGGGGCAATCTTTTTCTGATATATATTATCATTGTATATATGAATATTATAGCGGGTCGGGTATGCTCTGGGACGGAAGGATTCGAACCTCCGAATAGCGGGACCAAAACCCGTTGCCTTACCACTTGGCCACGCCCCAAATCTATTCGACACTAATAAACACTAATATTGGTATTGGTTGTTCGTCAACTCCGGTCTAAAGATCTATAAAAAAGATTGTTGCTAGAATTTTGATATGTGTAAATATAGAATGAAACTGCATTTATTGATCATTACATATAATTCAATTAAGATATTGTATGAAAGTATGATTTATTCTATTCTCTTTTGATTTGAGAATTGAAGGGTTTTTGATTGGGCGAGTTCAAATCAAAGAAGGTTTTTGGGGTCTATCTTCATTTTATTTATTTATTTTCCCTTCTATCAATAACTCAATCAAAATAAATACAATTATCTTCAATAACAAAATGTTTGTTATGTTTAATATATTTAGTTTGATCTGTATCTGTCTTAATTCTGCCTTTTATTTAAGCAGTTTTTTCGTCGCAAAATTACCTGAGGCCTACGCCTTTTTGAATCCAATCGTAGATTTTATGCCAGTAATACCTTTGCTTTTTTTTCTCTTAGCTTTTGTTTGGCAAGCTGCTGTAAGTTTTCGATGAGATCTTTAATACTGTCCTAGACAAATTAATGATTGATTCGACAAAAAACAATTCTAACATAACACTTGATAAGATTAGATACGTCTTACAGTATGAACCCTCAATTCAAATATTGAAATTATTGTACAGCCACGATAAGTCCACCCCATTTCCTTATTCTGACCTTTTCTTTTTTCCATTGAAAGGCCGGAGTTCCCCACAATGTCGAGTTTTGGGTATGAAAACAATTTTTGGTGTTAAAATCAAAATACAAAAAAATACAAACAAAATAGTAGGGTATGCGGTATAAAATAAAAATAGAGAATCTATTCTCTTTTTTCCTAAAAAAAAATCTTGGAGATTGTATAATGCTTACGCTCAAACTATTTGTTTACACGGTAGTAATATTCTTTGTTTCTCTCTTCATCTTTGGATTCCTATCTAACGATCCGGGGCGTAATCCTGGACGTGAAGAATAAAAAAAAATAACAAAGTGTCGACGAAAACGGAAAGAGAGGGATTCGAACCCTCGGTACGAAAAACTCGTACAACGGATTAGCAATCCGACGCTTTAGTCCACTCAGCCATCTCTCCCCCAATCGAAAAGGGGTAATTACTATGTTACATTACAAAAAATAAGGCTTGAAAAAAGCCCGTCTTTATTATTTATTATTTATATAATAGATTCTTTATATAATTTATATAATAGATTATTATCTATTTAATTCTTATTATATATATATAATAAGAATTCTCTATTTCTTTTTTTATTGTAGTTATATATATTATTATAATAATATTTTTTTTATTCGAATTCGAATTCTATATTCTATATTATCCAGTTATTATTTATATAGAATATAGAATTCGAATATAGATATATAATAGATATAGACTAAAATTCCATAAAAGCATTTAAAAAGTTAAGGGCTTGAAGTAGATATCGCCAATCCAATCTACAATATTCCAATCTATATAAAACTAATAGAAATAAAGAAAATAGAATATGAATAGAATATAAATAATATAGATAAAAAAAGAAAAAAAAAAAAAATAGAAAAGGAATATAGATTTGTTAATCTATTTAATATAGATTTATTTATTTAATGAAATTTATTGAATTACTATATTTCATTTCATTAATTTACTATATATATTAATATATTATAGTAAATTATATATTAAATAGATTAAATAGATTAACAAATCTATATAAAATATAAGTTTACTTAATATATTGATAGATATTTTAATTATCTCATTTATATTATATATGTAATATCTAATATAAAAAAAATCTTTGATTTCGTACGAAAGGGCCTTTTATTTACACGGCTTGGCCGAGTCAGTACCTAGCCCGGCCGGGCCTCTTTTGTTCCAACGAATTGGAATTAATTTTTTTTTTTACTTTGAAAACAAATAAGAAGGACTATTTAGATTCCTATGATATAGAATCAAATGATATTAAATGATATAGAATAAAAAAAAAGGTCATTTCCTATCTTGCTTAATTTCTTATCTTCTATTTAGAGAATTAGAGAATATTTACGCTACTGATATTTTACTGAAAAAAAAAGTAAATCAAAAAATATAGAAATATATTCTATATAATGTATAAATAGAAGATAAGAAAAAAGGGAACTGTGGATTCTTTCACAACACATTTTTGTCTTATGGCTTAAGTTAAGTAGTTTTATCGAGAGATATCCATCAAAAACCTCCAGAAAACTCTTAGTTAGTTATTTAAACGAATCTCCCTTTCCTAATCTCATTAGATCCTCTGACAAAACACGTCAGAGTTATAATTTTCATAAATTTTTTCTGATCCTATCTTTTGATTACACCCGAGTTTCTTGTTCGACAAAAAGTCCGATTATATACAATAATTGGATTGTAGCGGGTATAGTTTAGTGGTAAAAGTGTGATTCGTTCTATAGAATCCCTTAATAGTTAAGGGGTCCCTCGGTTTG